AAACCATATTTTTACGTTTCGTGAAAATACTTACGTTTCCCCACCAAAGCAAAATAAGATAAGATAGAATAAACATATTTTTTTATCGAAATAAAGAAGTCTCAATCGCTATTCATTTATTGTATTTGTATTTTTAGACAAATTCATAAAAAGTTTTATGTCTAAGGTACCGACAATCAATACCCGTATCCATAATAATATGGATATGACCGGGGAACATGAAATCAAAAATTTCAAGGCCGCGCTTGCGAATCAATATCGCAGGCTTAGCAACCTGTATAGAATCGATAGAATCGATTTGGATTTTCGATTTGGATTTTCGATTTGGATTTTCGATTTGGATTTTTGATTTGGATTTTCGATTTGGATTTTTGATTTGGATTTTCTTTTATTGTATATTTTTTATTGTATATTGTATTTCTTTCTTTTCTTTTATTCTATAAACTAGAGGAGCACCCAATATGGGGAAAAGATATTTGAATTCAAAATCTTGTTTTAGTTTGAACTGTTGTTTTAGTTCAAACTGGTGTTTTAATCCGATTTTGTTTAAGACTCCATTGACGTCGAAAGATGGGATAAGTAGTTCAAGGGGCCTTAGTGACTTTTTCGCAAGTCCTAATGAAAACTTTTTGTCAGACAATGGTTCCGTGGACGATATTCAATCTAATTCAAATAATCCCATTTCTGGATCTAATAACAAATATCCTCGTGGGGCAGTCAACGGTATTTATATACCCAATGGGGGCGACAGTAGTCACATTGGGGATAATGGGAATGGGGCTCCGCCTGGGGGCGACAGTAGTCACATTGGGGATAATGGGAATGGGGCTCCGCCTGGGGGCGACAGTAGTCACATTGGGGATAATGGGAATGGGGCCCCGCCTGGCGGAACGTGTGGTGAAAGCGGGGAATCCGGGTCGCCGAACCCCGCGAAGGGTAATGATTTACCTGGGGATTCGAAAGATCAAAAACCGGATGATGGGGATACTGGGGATTCGAAAGATCAAAAACCGGATGATGGGGATACTGGGGATTCGAAAGATCAAAAACCGGATGATGGGGATACTGGGGATTCGAAAGATCAAAAACCGGATGATGGGGATACTGGGGATTCGAAAGATCAAAAATCGACTGATGGGGATGATTTGGAACCAACTCCGTTGGATGATTCGAATCAGATCCGTCCGTATCGTGGAGGTACCCCTGCTTTTATTGCGGCTTTGTGGGTTCAATGCGAGGATTGTCTTGGATTAAATTATAAGAGATTCTTAAAGGAACGAAATAATATGTGCGAACACTGTGGATATCATTTCAAAATGAATAGTCTAGAAAGAATCGAATTTTTGATCGACCCCGATACTTGGGATCCTATCGATGAAGACATGGCCTCTCCGGATCCCGATCCCGATGAACAATGGGATTCGAAGGAGGATAATTTACTCGAAGAGCTTTCTGAATGGGCTTTGGAGGAGGATAGCTTACCCGAAGAGCTTTCTGAATGGGCTTTGGAGGAGGATAGCTTACCCGAAGAGCTTTCTGGATGGGATTCGGAGGAGGACAGCTTACCCGAAGAGCTTTCTGAATGGGATTTGAAGGAGGAGAAGGGCAAGTCCTATGAAGATCGTCTTGATTCTTATCGAAGAAAGACAGGATTAAATGAGGCTGTTCAAACAGGCGTAGGTCAACTAAATGGTATTCCCGTAGCTTTTGGGATTATGGAGTTTGAGTTTATGGGGGGCAGCATGGGATCCGTAGTTGGAGAGAAAATCGCCCGTTTGGTTGAGTACGCTACCAATCAATCTCTACCTCTTATTATAGTATGCGCTTCGGGCGGGGCACGCGTGCAAGAAGGAAGTTTGAGCTTGATGCAAATGGCTAAAATATCATCTGCCTTGTTGGATTATGATCAATCCAAAAACAAGTTATATATATCAATCCTTGCATCTCCTACTACTGGTGGGGTAACAGCTAGTTTTGGTACGTTGGCAGATATCATTATTGCCGAGCCCAATTCCTACATTGCATTTGCGGGTAAAAGAGTAATTGAAGAAACATTGAAGGAACCGATACCCGAAGGTTCACAAGAGGCTGAACCTTTATTCGAGAAGGGTATACTCGACCTAATCATCTCACGGAAGTTTTTAAAAGACGTTCTGACTGAGTTTTTGAAGTTCCACGACTCGAATCCCAATTCAATCACGTAGAGCGCGCTAAGTTCCATTATTTTATTTGTAGCTAACAAGTAGTTAGCTTATCGGAATCAAAGTAACTAAGAATGGATTTTTCTTTGGTGACCTAGTAGAAAGATGAATAAATCCATTTATTTAGTTCTACATTCCTTGGACTTATTCTATCACTTAGATATAGAGATACTTATTAGTATTAGAGATACTTATATCTCTAATACTAATAATAATTTTCAAATTTTATGAATTAGTTAATAATAACTACGAATTCATAATAATTACAATTATTAATTATAATTAGTATAAATAAAATTATAATTAGTATAAATAAAAAATCTGATAAAAAAAAAAAGAATAAGAGGTACAACATAGTAAATGGAGGTACCCATTTTATGACAACTTTCAATTTTCCCTCTATTTTTGTGCCTTTAGTAGGCCTAGTATTTCCGGCAATGGCAATGGCTTCTTTATTTCTTTATGTTCAAAAAAACAAGATTGTTTAGATCTGAGGGGACAAAATCTCATCCGTTTTTTTTGAAACTTAGACCTGTAACATAACACAGATTTTTATTTCGGGAAATATGGTATAACATGTGATTTCCGGCGAACATAAAGGAAAAAGCGCTTATGCCTGCAGAAAATGATCTATGGGTAAATGAATTCTAACTAGTTTCAAATAGATCAGGGGCGCTGGATGCCTAAAATGTAAAGTTGGTGGATCTATATGTATATTGGGATCCTATGAAATGAAAAGTATTTCTATTTTAACTCTTAAAACATTACTCCTAACAAAAAAGTTCACATCAAACTAGTACTAGTTCACATCAAACTAGTGCTAGTTGATGAGAGTTCCTTAGAATTGGGAGTATTCTCAAAAAACAAAAAACAACAGGAGGTTCAAATATGGATTGGAAATCAAAAAAATTCTGGCGAAAATCTAAACGATTATGGATACGGCTTAGATCGGGGGCTCGAAACCTAAGTAATTTGTTCTGGGCCTTTACGGTTTCTTTAGGTTCATTAGGATTCTTAGTGGCCGGAACTTCCAGTTTTCTTGATAGAAATTTGATATCTTTTGTTCCGTCTCAGCAAATCCCTTTTTTTCCACACGGGATCGTGATGCTTTTCTACGGGATCGGGAGTTTCTTTATTAGTCTCTATTTGTGGTGGACAATTTTCTGTAATGTAGGTAGTGGTTATGATCGATTTGATAGAAAGGAAGGACTAGTGCGTATTTTTCGTCGGGGATTTCCTGGAAAAAATCGTCGCATAGTCGTCGAATTCTATCTAAAAGAGATTCAATCCATTAGAATAAGAGTTAAAGAGGGTCCTTATGGTTATCCTGTCCGTTATATGTATATCAGAGGTCGGGGGGTTCTTCTGGTGACCCGTACTGATGAGAATTTGACTCCACGAGAAGTTGAAGAAGAAGCCGTGGAATTGGCCTTTTTCTTGCGTGTACCGATTGAAATCAGTTGATAAAAGGAACTTGCTGAGGCTGAAGAACTAATGCTTTTTCAGCCTCAGCAGAAGGGAAAAATGCAAGAATCCTGTTTTTTTCTATAACAGAACTTAACTGAAGTTTCGTCAGAACATTCAGTCGAGCCAAAGCCGACGTATATGGAACAACCATAAAACAAAACTATTTTTTTTGTGGTTTTTTATGCGTATCCAAATCCATGCAACTCAATTGAAACAAGTAAGAAATTGAACTACTAGATTCAATTTCTCTCATATATCAAATATCAAACGATTTCGAAAGAAAGAAATTTCTCTTTTTTTTTTGAAGTTCAATATTTGTTGGAAGTGCTACTTTAGATGCAGATAAATCCTATCTTGTAAATTATTTCCTTTTTGTCAATCGATCTTTTTTTATCCTTTCGTTTGTGTTCTTTACTAACCAATAATGGGTTTTCTTAATAATGATAACTGGCCCATTTCTGTCTTGTTTTGCCGCTCATTTTTTTGATCATCATAATATCTTTCTCTCAATTATTCTATTCTTGGCTATGGGGAATCATTGGAATTCTTTCGAAATATTTTGGATATTTTGATAGAAAAGGAGTTCTTTCGTCTCAAAATCGCAATAATATTCATTCCTTAAAGGACTTCTTTCGGTCATTCATCGAAAGGAGACACTTGTTTGGGATTTGATGAATTGAGATATCTGGAAACAATATTTTTGATTATTGCTTCATTCGAATTCGAAGTGGAGTCTTAGTCTATTTCTATATTCTTGCTAGATTCAAACAAAATCACAAATAAAATACATTCATAGGTTTCGTGTCTAGAACTCATGTTTGAAAGAAATATTCGATCACATAGAGTCGACAAATGAAGCGGGTTAATTAAAAATTCACAGGTGAAAAATGGCAAAAAAGAAAGCATTCACTCCTCTTTTGTATCTTGCATCTATAGTATTTTTGCCCTGGTGGATTTCTCTCTCATTTACTAAAAGTATGGAATCTTGGGTTACTAATTGGTCGAATACTGGTCAATCCGAACTTTTTTTGAATGATATTCAAGAAAAAAGTATTCTAGAAAAGTTCATAGAATTAGAGGAAATCCTCTTCTTGGACGAAATGATCAAGGAATACTCGGAGACACATCTACAAAAGCTTCCTCTAGGAATCCACAAAGAAACGATCCAATTAATCAAGATCCACAATGAGGATCGTATCCATACGATTTTGCACTTCTCGACAAATATAATCTGTTTTGTTATTCTAAGCGGTTTTTCTATTTTAGGTAATGAAGAACTTGTTATTCTTAACTCTTGGGCTCAGGAATTCCTATATAACTTAAGTGATACAGTAAAAGCTTTTTGGATTCTTTTATTAAGCGATTTATGTATGGGATTTCATTCCCACCACGGTTGGGAACTAATTATTGGTTCTGTCTACAAAGATTTTGGATTTGTTCATAATGATCCAATTTTACCTTATCTTGTTTGCACTTTTCCAGTTATTCTGGATACTATTTTTAAATATTGGGTTTTCTCTTATTTAAATCGTGTATCTCCGTCACTTGTAGTTATTTATCATTCAATGACTGATTGATAAATGATCCACCGATATGAATCCACTTAATTAGAATCTTTCTTACTTTGTAGTTCTACATAAGCATTAAAAACTTTCTATCCGGGGGATTTTCATCCTATAGTATTTCAGTAAAATGATTCCAGTAATATAGCAGAATCGTGGATAGGGAACTATATTAGCGACCTACCCAATTTATTGTAGAAATTTTCGGATCAATGATTAGACCATGCAAACTAGAAATACTTTTTCTTGGATAAAGGAACAGATTACTCGATCTATTTCCATATCGCTCATGATATATATCATAACTCGGACATCCATTTCAAGTGCATATCCTATTTTTGCACAGCAGGGTTATGAAAATCCACGAGAAGCGACTGGACGTATTGTATGTGCCAATTGCCATTTAGCTAATAAGCCTGTGGATATTGAGGTTCCACAAGCGGTACTTCCTGATACTGTATTTGAAGCAGTTGTTCGAATTCCTTATGATAAGCAAGTGAAACAAGTTCTTGCTAATGGTAAAAAGGGGGGTTTGAATGTGGGGGCTGTTCTTATTTTACCGGAGGGGTTTGAATTAGCTCCTTCCGATCGTATTTCTCCCGAGATGAAAGAAAAGATAGGCAATTTATCTTTTCAGAGCTATCGCCCTAATCAAAAAAATATTCTTGTGATAGGGCCTGTCCCTGGTCAGAAATATAGTGAAATCACCTTTCCTATTCTTTCCCCCGACCCCGCTACTAAGAAAGATGTTCACTTCTTAAAATATCCTATATACGTAGGGGGAAATAGGGGAAGGGGTCAGATTTATCCCGACGGAAGCAAGAGTAACAATACAGTTTATAATGCTACAGGAGCGGGTATAGTAAGTAAAATCATACGAAAAGAAAAAGGGGGATATGAAATAACCATAACAGATCCATCGGATGGACGTCAAGTGGTTGATATTATTCCTCCAGGCCCAGAACTTCTTGTTTCAGAGGGTGAATCCATCAAATTTGATCAACCATTAACGAGTAATCCTAATGTGGGTGGATTTGGTCAGGGAGATGCAGAAATAGTACTTCAAGATCCATTACGTGTCCAAGGTCTTTTGCTCTTCTTGGCCTCTGTTATTTTGGCACAAATCTTTTTGGTTCTTAAAAAGAAACAGTTCGAGAAGGTTCAATTGGCCGAAATGAATTTCTAGACTCGCGAATTTATCGACATCCGGTTCGTAAAAAGAACAAAATTCTTGTTGTCAATTATGTATGATCAAAAAAAATCAATTCTGAAAACCCTTTTATTTACTTGCTCTTTTTCTACGAGCTTTGGGGAATCCCTTGTACCGCATTCCTAGTCATAATAGGTAGTTTTTTGTTTGAAGAAAACTATTTTAGTTGACTTTATGACTTTACCGCCTCTTTCTTTGTTTTTTTTTTTTAGCCAAATTCAATTGGTACGACTATGTTACTATTGCCAGATTGCAATGTCATAAAATGGACCCATTTGCTTCTATTTGAAATAGAATCAAATTGGGATAGATATTAGCATAAGTAAGCGGGTAATAGAACGAACTATAAATGCGGGGAACAAATAATTCTAGGAGGCATTATTTGTCTTCCTAGTCTTCGACACAAGAAAGGGGTGTAGAAAATTCCTTTTCTTGTGTCGAAAGAGTAATGATTTTTGATCCTGTTCGTCAAAAATTCCTAGTCTTGGTTTCGGTTTTCCAGATGTATCAGAACTTTTTTTTGATTTATTACGTACAATAAAGTAGTGGACAAACAAAAAGAGAACTTATTCAATGAACTTATAAAAAATTTCCATTTTTCTGAGATACTAAAATAAATAGGGCAAGAGTATAGAAAGTATTTGTACGATATCTAATCTACAGAAATATATAGAATCCAGGAAATTGAGTGATTCCCTCTTTGTTTTGGTCGAACTTGCAAAGTACCCATAGATATTAGCAAGATCAAGGAAGAGGTGTTCTGAATCAATTAATGAAGTTCATTTTTCAAAAGCATCATCAGAAAAAAAGAGACTGGAGTTTTTTGAAACAGCAGAAAAAAATCCACTTTGTCATTTAGACGAAACCAAGACTGTGATTCTTAAGAACCCAACGGGCCCTTTCCCCTCGAATCAGACAAAGAAAGAAGGGAATCCCGTTGAGTTCCTACGCTTTCATGTCTACAACTCAATTCATCCGATTACTACAGGGATGAACCTAATCCGGAATATGAACCATAAAAGAAAATACCTATTAAACCGATCACAAGAATACCAGTTAC